TCAAAAAAAGAAAAAATGTAATTCATTTGTTAAGTGTTAGGAGCCTCCCTTTTATCAAAAAGAAACAATCGCTTTCCTACCCACAATTTTTGTGGAAGACCTCACAGGGCTCTTTGCGTAAATTTTTGTTAGAACGATAAAGGAAGTGATTCCCATCTTTCGAGGCTATCCAAGACTTTTTCTATTTGAAATTTTATATTTGAATTGAGAGTTCATACTATAAAAACGTATCTGATCTTTTCTATAACCATATATATTCTAAATTTTTCTCGAAAAATCCTTTTCTAGGACGATATTTGAAATCTCATCGAAAACTTACAGCAGCTTGCCAAACAAAGGCTAGTAGAAAAAAGAGTAGAGGTATGACTGGCATAAAATCGACGATTGGACTCAAAAATGCATAGGCCTCGGGCAATTTGGCGAATAAAAAACTACTCGAAAAAAGGGTAGAATTAAGACAAATACAGATCAAACTAAAGATATTAAGCATAGCAGACATCTTTTTTATTGAAGATTATTGCATTTTGATTGAGTTATTGATATAAGATAAGCGAAAAATGAAGAAAGCAAAGTCGATCAAAAATCCTTTCGTTTCTTTTTTTTTTTGAACTTACTCAATCAAAAACTCTTCCATTCTCAAATAAAAAGAGAATAGAAGAAATCATACTTTCATACATTATCTTAATTAAATTATATGTAATGATCAAGAAATTAAGTTTCATTCTATACCTATATGTGTGAAAATCCAAATAGCAATCGACTGGATTCTATAGAAATTTTGGTTGGAATTGACGAATAATCAATAACAATATTAGTGTAGAGTAGAAATCTCAGTGGGGCGTGGCCAAGTGGTAAGGCAACGGGTTTTGGTCCCGCTATTCGGAGGTTCGAATCCTTCCGTCCCAGAGCATCTGGATTCTATATTTTTTTTTACCAAGGGACTTTTTGTAATAAAAAGTGTAGTCTTATATTATATAGTATAGAGTATATATATAATATTCTTCTTCTTTCGCTTTTTATAATTTATCGTTTTTTAATTCTATCTTTTTCACAAACGGCATTGACCCACACAGATCTAACTTAATCCAATTGTGATCTAATACAGGCAAGATAGGATAATAGATTGATTCTTTCAATTTCAATTAAAAGCGGGTTAGACGAACATATACCTATCCATATGGAAGGTATTTAGTTACTTATGCCGTGTGTCTATTTCTATATAAATAAGAAAAAAATCTATCTAATCTTCTTCTAATAATAATAATCGAATCTTATATATTGAATCTAGAATACCTATTTAATATAGATATAGAATAAAGTATAGATTTCTATGTACGTACCGCCTAAATAAATGACTATTCATGATTCCATAATTGAATCAATTGTATACCGGTTCAAAATTAGAGGAATGTTATGGTAAAACTTCGTTTGAAACGATGTGGTAGAAAGCAACGCGCGACTTGAAGGACATGATCTGATGTGGATTTTTATATCCACCATTTTATATAAAAAAGGTGCTCTTGGCTCGACATCCCCTGTTCTGTTAGACTAGTACCCACACTTTTTTTGTGGTGTAGTTAATTGAAACTAGTACATGATGGAGCTCGAGTAGAAAGTATTGATTCATTTCTTAAGAGCAAGAATCTAGGGTTAGTGTGAATCAATAAATTGGAACAACTTCGTAAGTATATTTTTGACAGCTAAATCGAAAGGATCCAACCCCACCAAGTTTCCAATCCAAAAGGAAAATTTTTTGGAATTGATAAACCCTTTTCGATAACAAAGTATATTGTGAAAGAATCAAGTGCAAGTGTTTGTCTGATTCTTTTCTTTGATAAACAATCGCAAAAGGGGTATGTTGCTGCCATTTTGAAAGGATTAAAGATCAACGAAGTAATGTATAAACCTAATGATTTAAAGTAAAGAGATTCCGAAACAAGGAAAGGCCCTTTTCATTCTCAATTGTATCAACAACTGGATTAGAATGAAGAATTCCAATAGAGGTTAAATAAGCCAGACAAAGGGGGGGTTAGAGACCACTCAATAAATATTAAATATAAATGAAATTTTTCTTTTGAGTTATTTGAGAGTTATTTAACTTGAGTTATGGGTGCAAATGGGTTTTTCCGGAAAGAAGAATAAGAGCAAAAAGGGGCTTAATTCTTAGTTTCATTAATTTGATGGTTTTATGGACCTTTTTGCCATTAGAAGTTTATATATTCATAACTTGAAAAAAAAAGAAGAAATCATTTTTCTTGAGCCGTACGAGGAGAAAACTTCTTATACGTTTCTAGGGGGGGTATTGTTCATATAATCTATCCCAATGAGCCGTCTATCGAATTGTTGCAATTGATGTTCGGTCCCGAAGAGAAGGAAGAGATCTTCGGAAAGTTGGTTTTTATGATCCGATAAAGAATCAAACTTATTTAAATGTTCCCGCTATTCTATATTTTCTTGAAAGGGGCGCTCAACCTACGGGAACTGTTTATAATATTTTAAAGAAAGCAGAGGTTTTTAAAGAACTTCGCCCTAATGAAACAAAATTCACTTAATTAAATAGGGACTTGAGCGATTCGTATGTATATAGTTTGTCTAGAAAAAAGATCAAGTGAAGAAACGAAGAAAGTTTTATATTGACCAACTCACTAAGAGTAGGAGTTGGGTTTAGCAATATGAAATTATCACATTCCTTTCAATTGGATAGTTGTCTTTGTAACTATACTCAAAAAAGCATGAATTATTTTATAATTATTGATTGATATTTTTTATACTTCTTTTTTTATTTCGATTTACATTCTTTCCTTTCTAATCATGTACCTTTTTTAGATAGTGCCAATCCAACACAAGTTCTTTATTTATTTTTGTTCTTTTTTTTTTAACATACATATTGACAAGAGTGTAGTGAACAAATATAATTCAAGTGTAACTGGATCCATTTTTTCTCCATTTTTTTGTCCTACATACAATACAAAAAAACACGTTTTGTTTTTTACTTTTTTTAATTTAACGATTCGTTGAATTTTTTTTAGACAAAACCAAGTTTTTTTAGAAGGAAATGGATAGATAATGTAAAAAAAGAATCTCTAAAAATATAGAGAAAGAAAATAGAAAATATAGAGAATGTAGTGGATGAAAATATCTAACAAGTGGTCTAGTTTTTTATTTGAACATTTCTTGTATTCTTGTATTGTCAGTTGATCTTTTTTTCTTTTTTGCTAATTCAAATTTTTGGTTGTTTGGTTGTTTTGTATAATTTTTTTATTTTGATCTCGACTGTATCTATATACTATACGCTCTTTGGGTTGCTAACTCAACGGTAGAGTACTCGGCTTTTAAGTGCGGCTAGGTTCTTTTACACATTTGGATGAAGCAAGGGATTCGTCCACACCATCGGTAGAGTTTGTAAGACCACGACTGATCCTGAAAGGAATGAATGGAAAAAAGAGCATGTCGTATCAATGGAGAATTATGAAACCATTTCGTTCTTATTAGTTCGGTACAAAAACTTTGGTTGAATTCTTAGAACGAAACGAAATGAATTTAAAGTTGGGTCGATTGAATACATGGATCGAGCCTTATGGCTCTAATTGTAGGGAAAGAAAAAGAAACGAGCTTATGTTCTTAATTGGAACGATTACCCGCCCTAATTAAACGTTAAAAATAGATTAGTGCCTGATGCGGGGCGGCTTTTCCAGGAGTGAATTACCGCTTTTTTAGTGAATCCTAACTATTAGCCATTTTCTTTTATAATGGAAAATGGAGATGAATGTGTAGAAGAAACAGTATATTGATAAGGATACTTTTTTTCCAAAATCAAAAGAGCGATTGAGTTGAAAAAATAAAGGATTTCTAACCATCTTCTTATCCTATAACTATATAGGAACGAAACCAATTAGATGGAAAAAAGATAGAGAGTCCGTTGATGAGTTTACCTCTTTCCGAGGGATCTATTCTTTTGTACTAGAATATCTTGTTTTGACTGTATCGCACTACGTATCATTTTATAACCCAAGAAACCCTCTACTTTTCGTTTCTGGTCGCATTTTAAATGGAGGAATTCCAAAGATATTTAGAACTAGATAGATCTTGGCAAGACGATTTTTTATACCCAATTATCTTTCAGGAATATATTTATGCACTTGTACATGATCAGGATTTAGGTTTAAACAGGTCCATTTTGTTGTCAAATAAAAAAAAAAGTTCTGACACAAAATACAGTTTACTAGTTGTAAAACGTTTAGTTATTCGAATGTATCAACAGAATTATTTGATTCTTTCTGTTAATGATTCTAACAAAAATGAATTTCTTCTGCCCAAGAAAAATTTCTATTCTCAACAGATCTCAGAGGGGTTTGCAACTATTGCGGAAATTCCCTTTTCTATGCGATTAATATCTTCCCTAGATGGAAAAGAACTAAAAGCATCTCAAAATTTACGATCAATTCATTCAATATTTCCTTTTTTAGAGGACAAATTTTTACGTTTAAATTATGTGTTAGATATATTGATACCTCACCCTATCCATTTGGAAATATTGGTTCAAACTGTTCGTTACTGGGTACAAGATACCTCTTGTTTGCATTTATTACGATTCTTTCTTTATGAGTATTGTAATAGTGTTATTACTCTAAAGAGGTCTGTTTCCGATTTTTCAAAAAAAAAGAATCAAAGATTCTTATTGTTCCTATATAATTCCTACGTATGTGAATGCGAATCCATCTTCGTTTTTCTCCGCAACCAATCCTCTCATTTACGATCAACATCTTACGGAGCCTTTCTTGCACGAGTTTATTTCTACCTAAAGTTAGAACATTTTGTAAAAGTATTTACTAAGCATTTTGGGGTTATCCTTTGGTTTTTCAAGGATCCTTTTCTGCATTATGTTAGGTATCAGGGAAAAGGGATTCTGGCTTCAAGGGGGACATTTCTTCTGATGGCTAAATTTAAATATTACTTTGTCAATTTCTGTCAATATAATTTTTGCCTATGGTTGCAAACAA